AATTGTATCCTCACGAAAGGAATGTTTAAAAAATCACCGAATCGTTCGAATCTTTGTTGCGAAGTCTATAAATTAGACTTCCCCCGGGTGAATCATAACAACTTACTTCGATTTTGACTCTACCTAGAATTAGATCTTCATTATCTAAACAGACTCGGAACATGCCGTTGGGAAGTGATTCGGTAATTAAACCTTCATGAATCAATTTGTGTTCTTTCATTCTAGGTAACCCCTTGAAGTATCAACTAATAGAGGAAGGGTTATATAACTCACTTTTCCTTTCTATTTCAAAAAAATAAATGGGAAGGAAGGTATAGGTAAAATAGGTAAAATTAGTATACCGAGGGGTAGGATCACCATATATAACACAAAATTTCTCCCCCAATTCTTTCTATTCGAGCTTCTCGATCTGTCATTATACCTCGAGAAGTAGAAAGAATTACAATTCCCATTCCGCCTAAAATTTTAGGAATTCGTTGAGAGTTGGAATAGATTCGTAGACCGGGTCGGCTAATACGCTTGAAAATAGTTCTATATATTCCTTTTCTAGTACTTCTATGTCGCAGGGTTGAAACCAAGAAATATTTGTTATCTTCCTGATGTTTCCGAACATTTTCAATAAAACCTTCTCGTAGAAGTATTTTACTAATGTTTTGGGCAATATTAGTAGATGTTATTCGAACCGTTCCTTTTTTATCCATGTCAGCATTTCTTATAGAAGTTATTATATCAGCAATAGTATCCTTACCCATGACAAACTATAATTATTTGTATCTCCTAATTTTGATATAATCAACATGTTTTTCTTTCTTTTATTTTTATTTTTTCTATATTATTCAAATTATTCTATTATAAAGTATATGCGTGAGACACAATTGACTAATTGATCCATTTAAGATACCCTACTATGATCATAGTCTAATCTACTAGTATTTATAATACCTCGGGGGCTAATGAAACTATTTTCGTAAAATTAAACTGTCTCAATTCCCGAGCGATCGCACCAAAAACTCGAGTTCCTTTTGGATTTCCTTCTCGATCAATAACAACTGCGGCATTATCATCATATCGTATTATCATACCGTTATCGCGTTTGAGTTCTTTACATGTACGTACAATTACAGCCCTAATGACTTCTGATCTTTCTAGGGGCATATTTGGTACTGCTTCTTTGATTACAGCAACAATAACGTCACCAATATGAGCATATCGGCGATTACCAGCCCCTATGATTCGAATACACATCAATTTTCGAGCTCCGCTGTTATCCGCTACATTCAAAAGGGTTTGAGGTTGAATCATATCATTTTTATTTGAATCCGTTATTTCACTGCAAAGGATGAGGGAAAAAAGAAATATTGTCTGTCCAGAAATAAATAAACTTTTTTTTCATCCTCAATACTTCTTTTTTTCTACATTCCTATCCTGCAATAATGAATTGAGTTCGTATAGGCATCTTGCACGCAGCTATTCTAATAGCAGCTCTGGCTACGGTTTCTGAAACTCCGCCCATTTCATAAAGTATTCGCCCTGGCTTAACAACGGATACCCAATACTCGGGGGATCCCTTCCCCGAACCCATACGTGTTTCTGTAGGTCTTACTGTAACAGGTTTGTCAGGAAATATGCGTATCCATATTTTTCCACCACGACGCACATATCGCGTCATTGCTCTTCGTCCTGCTTCTATTTGTCTAGCCGTGATCCAAGCAGGTTCAAGTGCCTGAAGAGCATATCTGCCGAAACTAATATGATTGCCTCGACAAGATATTCCCTTCATTCTTCCTCTATGTTGTTTACGAAATCTGGTTTTTTGGGGGTTATAGTTGATGGTTTTTTTTAATTCCATCTCTACTGCAGAACCGGACATGAGAGTTTCTTCTCATCCAGCTCCTCGCGAATTAAAATTCTTCAAAAATATTACGGATAGGCATGTATTTACTAAACTATACACTTAGTAATGGGATTTATTGATATTGAATTTGTTATTCATTAAGCTATATATACAAGATATACAGCCGGAAGTATATCTTTATTTTATGTATATTTATATTAATATTATATATATATATAGATCATTTTTTGTTTGAGATAACAAACTCTTATCTTTATCCCCATTGAATCACGCTAAAATATTGTAACCCCAAAAATTAGGGTTTCGCGGGCGAATATTGACTTTTTCTTGCGTTATTCGTGGGGTCAATCTATGACCCTTCATAATAAATAAATTTGTTCTTGGTTTGTTCCGCCATCCCACCCAATGAATCATTAGGATTCATTTTCAAGAAAATCCTATACACTCACAGGTTCTGTCGTTCCCATAGCTTCTCTATTAATGGTTAGGCCTGAACTCTGCAATGGAGCCCCCCAAAAAATGCGTTCCCGAATCAATCTCCTCAGTTTCCATTAACCCGGGCTCTTTATTATTTATATCAGTATTGATGCTTTGTCACATTGATTTTTATGAGATGATTCAGAAACCATACATGTTGGAATTATA